TAATATTAGTAGATGCTATGCGAACAACTCTTTTTCTATCCATATCCGCATTTCGTATAGAAGTTATTATCTCAGCAATAGTGTCTCTACTCATGATGAACTAAAATTATTGGTGCCTCGAAATTGGATATAATCAACATGTTTTTATTTTTTTATTATTAGTTTATGATATATGAATTTTAAAAGGTATATGCGTGAGACACAATCTAGGAATAAATCAAGTTCTTAATCTATTTCTTTCAAATACCCCAAAGAAAGATAAAAAAACATCAACATTTGATTTTATTTTATAATACTTCGGGAGCTAATGAAACTATTTTAGTAAAATTTAATTGTCTCAATTCTCGGGGGATTGCACCAAAAATTCGAGTTCCTTTTGGATTTCCTTCTTGATCAATCACAACTGCAGCATTGTCATCATATCGTATTATCATACCGCTGTCACGTTTAAGTTCTTTACAAGTACGAACAATTACAGCTCTGACTACTTCTGATTTTTGTAGGGGCATGTTGGGTACTGCTTCTTTGATCACAGCAACAATAACGTCACCAATGTGAGCATATCGGCGATTGCTAGCTCCTATGATTCGAATACACATCAATTCTCGGGCCCCGCTGTTATCCGCTACATTTAAATGGGTCTGGGGTTGAATCATATTAATTTTTTAGTCTATTCTTCCAATGCAAAGGATGAAGAAAATAAAAGAAATATTGTTTGTCCAAAAAAAGAAACCTGCGTTTTTGTTTCATCCCGAAGACTCATTTCTCTCGGTTCTAGATTTTTATCCTGAAATAAGAAACTGCGTTCGTATAGGCATTTTTGATGCTGCTATTAAAATAGCCCTTCTAGCTATATTTTCGGTTACTCCACTCATTTCATATAGTATTCGTCCCGGTTTAACAACAGCTACCCAATATTCAGGGGACCCTTTCCCCGAACCCATACGTGTTTCAGCAGGTCTTACTGTAACCGGCTTGTCTGGAAATACACGGACCCAAATTTTTCCACCACGGCGTGCATTTCGTGTCATTGCCCGTCGACCTGCTTCGATTTGTCTAGATGTGATCCAAGCGGGTTCAAGTGCCTGAAGAGCATATTTACCGAAAGAAATCTGATTACCTCGAAAAGATATTCCCTTCATTCTTCCTCTATGTTGTTTACGGAATCTAGTTCTTTTGGGGTTATAGTTGATGGTTGTTTCGGAATTCCATCTCTACTCCAGAACTGGACGTGAGAATTTCTTCTCATCCAGCTCCTCGCGAAAAAAAAAAAATAAAGTTTTCGCGGGCGAATATTTACTCTTGCAATCTCTATTTCAGTCTTAACGCCTGTTCGTGACTTCTGAGAATAGATGTATTTTTTTCTGGTTAATTTCGCCATCCAGACTAGCGAATCATTAAGATTCATTTGTTCAATAAAATCTTTTGCATTCACAGGTTCCATCGTTCCCATCACTTCGTACTTAATGGTTAGGTCCGAATTCTACAATGGAGCTAATAATCCAATTTATTCTTGAGTCAACCTTCTTAGTCTTTATTGACTCGAAGCTCTTTTTTTTTCTTCTATACCGAGAATTCATTTCATATTTCATTATGGATGAATCAATTAGTATTGATGCTTTATTACACTGCCTTTTAGGAGATGACTCATAGACCTTACATGTTGGAATTCTATAGCATTGATATTCTTTTTCTCTCTTTCTCTCATCCTTCCGTTTATCCACACCGTTCTTCTTTATTTTTCTTTAAACTTATAATTAAAGTGAAAATTTCAGTTGCTACAAAGATATGCCTGATTTCTCATATCTTGACTGGTTCTTTAGATCCAGATAATACGAAGTAGTGAGTTGGTTTTCATACTACCGAGCTTATTTTTTTCATCCTAACCCGAAAAAAACCAACGAGTCACACACTAAGCATAGCAATTATATCAAAAGGTCAATCGAATTTTTATTCAACCCTATAGAATTAAGAATTAGAATGGCTTGCTTTGATTGGCTAGAAAAAGAATCAATGAGTTTCCCTGTATTTTGTTCAACCAATAGATAGAAGTGAAAAACAATGAAAGTTTTCTTATTCTTCTTCCTTGTCTATAAAAATCCAAATTTTGATGCCTAATACCCCATAGATAGTCCGAACTGTATAGGAACAATAATCGATTTTAGCGCGAATCGTTTGTAGGGGAACCCTACCCTCCCTGATCCATTCAACACGTGCAATTTCTTTTCCATCGATACGCCCTGCAATTTGTACTTGAATTCCTTTTGTATCTGCTTGTTCAGATAATTCAATAGCTTTTTTCATTGCTTTTCGAAACGAAACTCTATTCTTTAATTGTCCGGCTATAAATTCTGCAATAATATTAGGGTTTCCATAAGGTTTTGCAATTCTTTTGATAGCAATGTTAAGTTTTCGGTTCACATAATGAAATTCTTTTTGTAGATTTATCTGTAATTCTTCGATTCCTCGTGGTCTACTTTCAATTAATAACTTTGGGAAT